ATTTAAATTATTATAATAGTGTAAATAAATACAATTTAGGTTAAAAATTAAATTTCTAGAGGTTTTCCTGTTTGCGGGGGTTTTCAGGAGTATTAGTGATCTCAGGAGTTTAAGGGGGGTGGGGGGTGTAAATTTAAATTATTATAATAGTGTAAATAAATACAATTTAGGTTAAAAATTAAATTTCTAGAGGTTTTCCTGTTTGCGGGGGTTTTCAGGAGTATTAGTGATCTCAGGAGTTTAAGGGGGGTGGGGGGGTTTTCGCGCGTAAAACCGGGGGTGATCTTAGATATCTTAGGAGTAAAGACAGTACTGTTATGTACCTGATATCAGTTATGTAATTCTTTTAAGAAAGTCTAATTAACACTCATACCATGTACTTGCGGCCTAGGATTAGTTCTACCTTAATTGACTGGTTTTCATGCACTGTGAAATGCCAAGTGAAAAGGAAAAAAAAAAAAGAGAACCCCTTGCCCCTTAGAGTGAACGCTCGGCATGCTGGGTGCTCCCAGCTATGTATTACCAACATTAACTTATGCCAGCGTCAATGAAAGTTAGGGGAATGATACCAATTAATGGCCCTGAAGTAGGAACCAAATGCCAGGAATAATTCACTGTGTGCGACCCCCACAATTATTGTCCCTCACCTTCAATAACCGTTAGCATTTAGAAATAATATATTGGTCGGTTCTTACTACATACAATGGTGTGAAATTTGGGATGTTGAGCAGAGGTATATCTTTACTGTTGGAGGTATGGTTGAGTAATTCAATTTCCTTTATTCTTTATTACAACCTCTGGAATGTTAATTGCAATCTTGTTAATGCTTTGGGTGACTCTTCATTTTTAAGTTAATACATAAGGGCTTGAACCCTATTAATGGGGATAATACATATAATAATACATATATGTACTTGAAAGTGCACTTTGTGTGTACTTTAAACAATACTGTAAAGCATTGGAACAGAGAATAGTTTAATTTAGAACCCTAGCTTTGGGAGTTAGGGGTGGGAGTTGAAGTCTCTCTTCTTTGAAGCAGTAGGGAGGAGTTTAGCCTCCGACGTCCGACTTACAAGGCCGGCGCTCTGGCGCTGAGCTACTAGTGCAGAACCATCCAAGGAGTTTGTTTTCTAACCACCCGGTTAGTGGGAAGAGAATTAGGAAAATAGAAAAATAGAGAATGGATGCAATTTGGCCAATGATGATGTAAGGATGTTCCACTGGTATACCCCCGATTCAAGTAAGAATGGCAACGTCTGCAATAAGAGTTCAAAAGAGGAGTTGTGAAATGGGGCGGAAGGTAAGGGCTCGTTGTTTTGATGTGTGTAGGAAGGGAACTAACAGGAGGACTAAGATTGAGGCCAGGAGCGCGAGAACACCTCCTAGTTTATTAGGGATCGACCGTAAGATTGCGTAGGCAAATAAAAAATATCATTCAGGTTTAATGTGGGGAGGGGTTACTAGGGGGTTAGCTGGGGTAAAATTGTCCGGGTCTCCTAGCAGATTGGGGGAGAAGAGTGCGAGGGATGTAAGGGCAATAATGAGGATGGCAAAGCCTAGTAGGTCTTTATATGAAAAGTAGGGGTGGAATGAGACTTTGTCTACGTTTGAGTTTAGTCCCAGGGGGTTGTTTGATCCTGTTTCATGGAGGAACAGGAGGTGAACCAAGGTTGCTGCCATAACTACGAAGGGGAGAAGAAAGTGGAAGGTGAAGAATCGGGTTAGGGTGGGATTGTCTACTGAAAATCCTCCTCAAATTCATTGAACTAGGGTGTCTCCAATGTATGGAACTGCAGAGAGAAGGTTAGTAATAACAGTGGCGCCCCAGAATGATATTTGTCCTCATGGGAGGACGTACCCTACGAATGCAGTTATCATTACTAGTAGTAGAAGGATGACCCCAACGTTTCATGTCTCTTTGAAGAGATAGGAGCCGTAGTAGAGTCCTCGGCCAATGTGTAAATAAATACAGATGAAGAAGAAGGATGCACCGTTTGCGTGGAGGTTTCGGATGAGTCACCCGTAGTTTACATCTCGGCAAATGTGGGCAATGGAGGAGAATGCTGTGGTGGTGTCAGAAGTGTAGTGTATTGCAAGGAATAGCCCTGTTAGGACTTGAATAATTAAGCAGAGGCCGAGCAAGGATCCAAAGTTTCATCAAGCTGAAATATTTGATGGGGCTGGGAGATCAATTAGTGCGTTGTTTATAATCTTTAGGATAGGGTGGGTTTTTCGTAGACTTGTCATTTGAAGTTCCTATAGTTGAATTATAACGATGGTTTTTCAAGCCATTAGTCCTGGTTAAAGTCCTGGTTGGAACTATGACTTACGTTATATCTTTGTTGTTATTAGGGTTAGTTTTTGGGCTGGTTGCGGTTGCTTCAAACCCGTCTCCGTACTTTGCTGCTTTAGGGCTGGTTGTGGTAGCAGGAATGGGGTGCGGGGTGTTGATGGGTCACGGGGGGTCTTTTTTATCCTTAGTATTATTTTTAATTTATCTTGGGGGGATGCTAGTGGTGTTTGCGTATTCAGCGGCTCTTGCTGCCGAGCCTTATCCTGAGAGCTGAGGAAGTGGTCCTGTTGCAGTTTATATGTTAATGTATGTATTAGGGGTGGTAGTAGTGTCTAGCATGCTTTGGGCGGGGTGGTATGAGTATTCTTGGGGGCCGGCTGATGAAATAAGTGACTTTTATGTGTTTTATAGTGATATTGGAGGGGTTGCAGTAATGTATTCGGTGGGGGGCGGGATGCTGGTTGTTGGAGCGTGGGTTCTTCTTCTTACCTTGTTTGTTGTGTTGGAGTTAACTCGGGGGTTAAGTCGGGGGGCGCTTCGAGCAGTCTAGAAGGCCAAGAATAGGACTGTAAGGGTTAAGGTAAGGAGGAATAGGGTAAGGTATGTTTTAATTATCCCTCGTTGGGCATCACTTGTAGTTGTAATTAGGGGAATGTTTAATTTGGCAATGGATTTAGGGCCTATTTCTTCAAGTCAGGTTAGGTCTACTATTTGGCTGGCAATTTTTTGGCCTAGGATTAAGGTTAGTTTTGGGGTAAGTCGGTGGATAACTGTTGGAAAAAAGGCTAGTATATTGGAAAAATTATGTGGGGACAAATGGGGGGTAGGTTTATGTTGTTTAGTTGTTAGGGAGGCTAGTTCTAGGGCCATTAGGAGGCCTAGTAGGGAGACGAGTAGGGCGGCTAATTTGAGAAGGGGGGGTATGGATATTGTGGGTGTTTTTAGAGGAGTGATGCTGGAGGTAATTAGAAGTCCGGCAACAATGCTGCCTCACGCTAGTCGTTTAATTGGGTTAATAACCGCCGGGTTGTTTTCATTAATGGGGGCGAATGCGTTGAATCGGGGGTGTCCCATGGAGACGAAAAAAATCACTCGTAGGCTGTAGATGGCGGTAAAAGAGGTGGCAAGAAGGGTGAGGGTCAGGGCCCAGGCGTTTAGGTATGATGTGTTTAATGCTTCAATGATGGCGTCTTTGGAGAAGAAGCCAGCTAAGAAGGGGGTGCCGGTTAGGGCTAGGCTGCCAATGGTAAGGCAAGAGGATGTGAGGGGCGTAAGGTGGTGGAGGCCTCCTATTTTTCGGATATCTTGTTCATCATTTAGGCTGTGGATGATGGAGCCTGAGCACAGGAAGAGTATTGCTTTGAAGAAGGCGTGAGTACAGATGTGGAGGAAGGCTAGTTGGGGTTGGTTAAGGCCGATTGTGACTATCATAAGGCCTAGTTGGCTGGATGTGGAAAATGCTACGATTTTTTTAATATCATTTTGGGTTAAAGCGCATGTGGCTGTAAATAAGGTGGTAAGTGCTCCAAGACAGAGGGAAATAGTGAGAGCAGTTTGATTATTTTCTAGTAAGGGGCTTATGCGGATGAGGAGGAAAATGCCCGCAACAACCATAGTACTTGAGTGCAGTAGGGCAGAGACCGGCGTGGGGCCTTCTATGGCGGAGGGGAGCCAGGGGTGTAGCCCAAATTGGGCTGATTTGCCGGTGGCAGCAAGGATAAGGCCTAAGAGGGGCAAGGTTAGGTCTAGATTTTTAGATACTATGAAGACTTGTTGTATTTCTCATGAGTTTAAGTGAGTTGCTATCCAGATTATAGAGAAGATTAGGCCAATATCCCCTACTCGGTTATAGATTACTGCTTGGAGGGCCGCGGTGTTTGCGTCCGCTCGTCCGTATCATCAGCCGATGAGTAGGAAGGATATAATGCCCACTCCTTCTCAACCAATAAAAAGCTGGAACATATTATTTGCGGTTACTAGAATAATTATGGCAATAAGAAAAATTAGGAGGTACTTAAAGAATCGGTTAACGAGAGGGTCTGAGTGTATATATCAAGCTGCAAATTCTAGAATAGACCAGGTCACGTATAGGGCAATAGGGGTGAAGAGGATTGAGTAGAGGTCAAATTTAAAGGAGATAGAGATATCGAAGGCTAGGGTGTTTATTCAGGTTCAGGTCGTAATAATTGTTTCTGCCCCTTCATTAAAGAATAAGAATAGAGGCAGTAGGCTGACGAAGAAGGCTAGTTTTACTGCTGTTTTAACGTGGGAAAGGGCTCAGCGGTTTTTGTGTGGTTGTGGGGTAAGGGTTGAAAGGACTGGGTAGGATAGCAGTGCAAGGATAATGATTAAGCTCGACGACATAGTAATTGCGGTAGGGTGCATAGCTGCTACTTGGATTTGCACCAAGAATCTTTGGTTCCTAAGACCAATGGATGAGCTGTTATCCTTTAGGAGCATTCGAGTGAGCCTTGGGGTTCAACCAAGGTTGCGGGGATTAGCAGTCCTCGTTGCTAGCGGGCCTCTCTCGGTGAACAAGGGGACTTTAACCTCTTTCTCTGGAATCACACTCTAGTGTTTTCATTAAACTATGTCTACAGGCGGCTCAGCCTCAAATTAACTCGGGTTTGAGGATTAATAGAATTAGGGGGAGTAGGTGGAGGGTTATTAAAAGGTGCTCTCGCGTGTGGGAGGGGTCAAGTGCAAGTATGTGTGCTGGGATTGGGCCTCGTTGGGTTAGAAGAAATATGTAAAGGGAGTAGCTTGCGGTAATTAGGGTTCCTGCACCGGTGAGGACCAGGGTCCATCAGGACCAGGCGAATAGAGAGGTAATAATTATTAGTTCTCCTATAAGGTTTGGGAGGGGCGGAAGAGCGAGGTTTGCTAAGCTAGCAATAAATCATCATGCCGTTATTAGGGGGAGAACCATTTGTAGCCCGCGTGCCAGAAGCATAGTCCGGCTGTGTGTGCGTTCGTAGTTTGTGTTTGCTAGGCAGAAGAGGGCTGAGGAGGTTAGGCCGTGGGCAATTATTAGAATGATGGCTCCGGTAAAACCTCAGGGTGTTTGAACAAGGATGCCTCCTACTACTAGGCCTATGTGACTTACGGATGAGTAGGCGATTAGGGACTTTAGGTCCGTTTGTCGTAGACAGATGGTGCCGGTTATGATGATGCCCCAGAGGGCAAAAATAATAAACGGGTAGCTTAGTTCTTTGGTTAGTGGGTCTAGAATGGTAGTTATTCGGATTATGCCGTAGCCTCCTAGCTTTAGAAGCACGGCTGCAAGAACTATGGAGCCGGCAATAGGGGCTTCAACGTGGGCCTTAGGGAGTCAGAGATGGACACCGTACAGAGGTATTTTTACTAGAAAGGCTAGGAGGCAGCCCGCTCACCATATTTTATCTGCATATGAATATAATATTAGGGGGTTTGAGTAGTGAAGGGTAAGAAGGGAGAGGGTGCCCACGGTGTTCTGAAGAAGGAGGAGTGCGACGAGAAGGGGGAGAGATCCGGCGAGGGTATAAAATAAGAAGTAGGTGCCGGCGTTGAGTCGTTCTGCTTGGTTACCCCATCGAGTAATAATAATAAGGGTTGGAATGAGGGTAGCCTCAAATATAATATAAAACATAATAATTTCGGTTGCACTAAATGCTAAAATAAGGAAGATTTGAAGGGATGTCAGGAGGTTAATATATGTTCGTTGGCGGTTTAGGGGTTCAGAGGCTATATGGTTTTGGCTTGCTAGAATTATTAAGGGAAGTAGTCAACAGGTAAGTACTAGTAGGGGGGTTGAGAGGGGGTCTGTGGCCATAAGCAGATTAAGGTCGGATCAGCCCACTTCTGATGTAGTTTTTAGTCATGTGAGGCTGGCCATGGCGATGACTAGGCTGTGGGAAAGTGTTACTGGCCATAATCATTTGGTAGGGGTTAGTCAGGCTGTTGGAATAAGCATAAGGGTGGGAATGAGAATTTTTAACACTGTAGAAGGCTGAGGCTTTGCAGGCGGTCGGTGCCGTGGGTACGGGCGGTGGCTACTAGGAGGGCGAGGCCTGCGCTTGCCTCGCAAGCTGAAAAGGCCAGGAGAAATATTGGGGCCGGGGAAAAGCTTGTTGCGTCTAGGTTGAGGGTTCATAGGGAGAGGGCAATAAATAGGGAGAGTATTATTCCTTCTAAACATAAGAGTGCGGAAAGGAGGTGGGTCCGGTGGAATGCTAGGCCTGTAAGTCCCAGTATAAATGCTGATGAGAAAGCAAAGTGAGTGGGAGTCATTAGGCAAATGTGGACTTTAACCACAAATTTTTGAGCCGAAATCAAACATTTTTTTTAAATTAAGTGCCTATTCGGCCCACTCTAGTCCTCCTTGCATTCATTCATAAACTAGGCCAATGGTGAGGAGGGTAAGAATAGTTGAGGCCCATAGGAACGTGAGTAGGGGGGAGGTCAGTTGGTCTCCTCAGGGAAGTGGCAGAAGTAGGGCAATTTCAAGGTCAAATAAAAGGAAGAGGATGGCAATTAGGAAGAAGCGCAGGGAAAATGGTAGTCGAGCGGATCCTAGAGGGTCAAACCCGCATTCGTAAGGTGATAGCTTTTCGTGGTCAGGTGTTATTTGAGGTAGTCAAAAGGATACTAGGGCGAGGAGAATCGAAAGAATTAGGGCAATAAAAATAGTGGATATGATTAGGTTCATTATCTTTCCTTGGACTTTAACCAAGACCGGGTGATTGGAAGTCACTTATACTTGCTTGATACTAGAAAGATTAGGAGCCTCATCAGTAGATGGAAACATATAAGAAAAGCCACACAACATCAACAAAATGTCAGTATCAAGCAGCTGCTTCAAATCCGAAGTGATGGTCGGATGTAAAATGGTATTTGATTTGGCGTAGTAGACAGACAGCTAAGAATGTGGAGCCGATAATAACATGTAGTCCGTGAAAGCCGGTTGCCACAAAGAAAGCGGAGCCGTAAACTCCGTCTGCAATTGTGAAGGGGGCTTCATAGTATTCTATGGCTTGTAGAAGTGTAAAGTAAAAGCCGAGTAGAATCGTCAGGGTAAGAGCGTGAACGGCTTGTTTACGGTCTCCTTCTATAAGGCTGTGGTGGGCTCAGGTAACTGTTACGCCTGAGGCAAGTAGGACGGCTGTGTTAAGTAATGGCACTTCGTAGGGGTCTAGCGTGTGGACTCCTGCGGGAGGTCAGAAGCCTCCTAGTTCTGGGGTCGGGGCAAGGCTTGCGTGGTAGAAGGCTCAGAAGAAGCCCAGGAAAAAGAATACTTCGGAGGTAATAAATAGAACTATCCCAAATCGTAGGCCTTTTTGAACGGGGGGTGTGTGGTGGCCTTGGAAGGTTCCTTCTCGAATGATATCCCGTCATCATTGATATATTGTGAGAAGGAGAAGGGCCATTCCCAATGCCATCAGTGTCGTTGAGCGGAAGTGAAATCAGATTGCAAGACCAGACGTTATTAGTAGGGCGGCAACGGCTCCTGTTAAGGGTCATGGGCTGGGGTCAACTATGTGGTATGCGTGTGCTTGATGGGCCATTAAACATTTTCTTGCAGATAAAGTGTTAGTAAGAGTACGAAGACATAGGCTTGAATTATAGCTACAGCAACTTCTAAGAGGGTAAGTAGAAGTAAAACCACTGAGGTTAGTAGGGCGACAGTGGGTATAAGGGGGAGAAGAACGAAAGCAGCTGTTGCAATTAGTTGAATAAGGAGGTGACCGGCTGTAAGGTTAGCGGTGAGTCGAACTCCCAGGGCGAGGGGGCGAATGAGTAGGCTAATTGTCTCAATAATAATAAGGACGGGGATTAGGGGGGCGGGGGTTCCTTCTGGCAGAAGGTGGCCTAGGGCAATGGTTGGCTGGTTTCGTAGCCCGATGATCACCGTTGCTAATCAGAGGGGGACTGCTAATCCTAAATTAAGGGAAAGTTGAGTAGTAGGGGTAAAGGTGTAAGGAAGGAGACCTAACATATTTAGTGAAATTAAGAAAAGTATTAGAGAGGTGAGTAGGGTGGCTCATTTGTGGCCTGTTGGGCTTAGGGGTAGAAGAAGCTGATGGGTGAAGCGATTAATGGATCAGCCCTGAAGGGCAGTGAAGCGGTTGTTTGTTCATCGGGCAGTAGGGGCGGGAAATAGTGCTCAGGGAAGGAGTAGGGCTAAAGCTATTAGGGGAATGCCCATGAATGTAGGACTTATAAATTGGTCAAAGAAGCTTAGAATCATGGTCAGTGCCAGGGGAATGAGGGGATAGCTTTTAGTTTATTACATGTTGGGTCATTTGGACATAGGAAGGCTACTACTTTGGGGGGAATAATAATTAAAAAGACTAATCAGGAACAGAGCAGAATAACAAATCAGGGGCCAGGGTTGAGCTGTGGCATGTCGTTAGGGGTGGTTGGGGGCCACCAGTTTTTAGCTTAAAAGGCTAACGCTATGCCCTATTTAGCTTCCTAGCGAAGTGTCTTCAAGTATTCGAGAGGCTCAGTTTTCAAAGTGCTCTAGGGGTACGGCTTCAATAACAATAGGCATGAAGCTATGATTTGCCCCGCAGATTTCTGAGCATTGGCCAAAGAAAAGTCCGGGTCGGGATGCAATAAAAGTTAGCTGGTTTAGTCGGCCTGGGACTGCATCCATTTTAATTCCTATTGAGGGGACTGCTCAAGAGTGAAGGACATCGTCAGCGGAGACTAGGACCCGAATAGGAGCTTCTACTGGGACTACTATTCGGTGGTCTGCTTCTAGGAGGCGAAACTGACCGGGGGTGAGGTCTTGTGTTGGGATTATATAGGAGTCAAAGGCAAGGTCCTCGTAGTCTGTATACTCATAACTTCAGTATCACTGATGGCCGACTGCTTTAATTGTTAAGAGGGGGCTGTTAATTTCGTCTATAAGGTAAAGAATTCGGAGGGAAGGTAGGGCAATGAGTACTAGGGTGATTGCTGGAAGAACTGTTCAGATTACTTCGATCTCCTGGGAGTCTAGGATGAGCTTGTCGGTTAGACCCGCGGAGATTATGGCAGCAATGATGTAAAGTACAAATGCGCTAATAAGAAATACAATTATGAGGGCATGGTCGTGGAAGTGAAGAAGTTCTTCTATAACTGGGGAAGCTGCATCTTGAAATCCTATTTGTGAGGGATGGGCCATTAAGGATTAAGATACGCGGGGGTCTAACCCGCAATGCTGCTTTGACAAAGAAGTGTAATGGACGATTTTACTAGTATCTTGTAAAGAAAGTGACAGAGCGGCCATGTGGTTGGCTTGAAACCAGCTCACGGGGGTTCAACTCCTCCCTTTCTCGTTAGTTTCATTGAACTTGTACGTATGCTGGTTCCTCAAATGTGTGATATGGGGGAGGACACCCGTGTAGTCATTCTACATTGTATTCAGCTATTACTAGCGATAAAACTTCTCGTTTAGAGGTGAAGGCCTCTCAAATAATAAATAAAAACAGAATTACCGCCACTATGGAAATCAGGGATCCAAAGGAGGAGACTGCATTTCATACGGCATAGGCGTCGGGGTAGTCCGAGTACCGTCGAGGTATTCCGGCGAGTCCTAGGAAGTGTTGGGGGAAGAAAGTTAAATTTACACCAGTAAATATAATTGTAAAGTGGATTTTTGTTCAAGTATCATGGAGAGTGTAACCAGAAAATAGCGGGAATCAGTGGACGAATCCGGCGACGATGGCGAATACGGCGCCTATGGAGAGGACATAGTGGAAGTGAGCAACTACATAGTATGTGTCGTGAAGAACGATATCTAGGGAGGAGTTAGCTAAAATAATTCCTGTTAGGCCTCCAACCGTAAATAGGAAAATAAAGCCGAGGGCTCATAGAAATGGGGTTTCTCATTTAAGATGGCCTCCGTGAAGAGTTGCTAGCCAGCTGAAAACTTTTACACCTGTGGGGATTGCGATAATTATTGTAGCGGATGTAAAATATGCTCGTGTGTCTACGTCTATTCCCACAGTAAACATGTGGTGAGCTCAAACGATGAAGCCTAGAAGGCCAATGGCTATTATGGCCCAAACCATGCCCATGTAGCCGAAGGGTTCTTTTTTGCCAGCATAATACGCAACAATATGTGAGATTATTCCAAAGCCTGGGAGGATTAAAATATAAACTTCGGGGTGGCCAAAGAATCAGAAGAGGTGTTGATATAAGATTGGGTCTCCTCCTCCTGCAGGGTCAAAGAAAGTGGTGTTTAGATTTCGGTCTGTTAGTAGCATTGTGATACCAGCAGCCAGAACAGGCAGGGATAGAAGAAGGAGAACAGCCGTAATTAGGACGGACCACACAAACAGGGGTGTTTGGTACTGAGTAATAGCAATAGGTTTCATGTTAATAATGGTTGTGATGAAGTTGATGGCTCCAAGAATTGAAGAGATTCCTGCTAAATGCAGGGAAAAAATTGTTAGGTCAACAGAGGCCCCTGCATGGGCGAGGTTGCTCGACAGGGGTGGGTAGACTGTTCATCCGGTGCCCGCCCCGCCTTCTACGGCTGAGGAAGCTAGGAGGAGCAGGAAGGATGGAGGCAAGAGTCAAAAACTTATGTTGTTTATTCGGGGAAACGCCATATCTGGCGCACCAATTATTAGGGGGACCAGTCAGTTGCCGAAGCCACCAATTATAATTGGTATAACTATGAAGAAAATCATTACAAAGGCATGGGCTGTAACGATCACATTATAGATTTGATCGTCTCCTAGTAATGCGCCGGGTTGGCTGAGTTCGGCTCGGATGAGCAAGCTTAGGGCGGTGCCTACCATCCCGGCTCAGGCACCGAATACCAGATAGAGAGTACCAATGTCTTTGTGATTAGTTGAGAAGAATCAGCGTGTGGTGGCCACAGGTAGGATGGCTGAGAGCTAGGCGGTGGATTGTAGTCCCATAATACAGAGGTTTAAGTCCTCTTCCTGCTAAGTTCCGAGGTGTATACCGTCATGTTAGATTGCAAACCTTAAGAAGTAGAATAGTTCTCTGCCGGGGCTTTCCCCGCCTACTTGCTCGCCAGAATAGGCGGGGAAAGGTAGATGGATGCTCGCTGGTTTGGGCGTTTAGCTGTTAACTAAAAGTATGTAGGATCGAGGCCTGCCCTTCTAGGAAGGCTTTAACTTAATTAAAGTGTCTGTTTTGCATTCAGGTGATGTGGGTTAATGTCCCGCAGGTCTTATCAGAGGCTGGGAGAATTTAACTCTCGCTTAGGGCTTTGAAGGCCCTTGGTCTAGTATTAACCTAAGTCTCTTACAGTTTAAGGAGGGCTGTTAGGGCCGGAGTAAGTGGAAGAAGGGCAATGGTTGCGATGGCAGAAATGGCGAGAGGAAGTGTGAGTTGAAGGGGAGGGGAGCGTCAAGGGGCGGTAGCGGTTGGGGTGTTAGGAGGAATTGTTAGGGCTATGGCATAGGAGAGCCGTAGGTAAAAGAACAGACTGAGAAGGGCGGATAAGGCGGCTAGTGTGGCTGTTGGGGGTAGCCCTTGTTTAGTCAGCTCTTGAAGGATTAGTCATTTTGGCGTAAAGCCTGTTAATGGGGGGAGGCCTCCTAGGGATAGGAGGAGAAGGGGGGTTAGTGCTGTTAGTGCAGGGGCGTTTGCTCAGGAGGAGGCAAGGGTGTTGACGTTTGTTACGGCGGCTAACTTAAACACAAGAAATGTTGAAGATGTTATGATGATGTATGATAGTAAAGCAAGAATAGCTAGGGAGGGGGAGAATTGTATAACTAGGATTATTCAGCCGAGATGGGCAATAGAAGAATATGCTAAAACCTTTCGAAGTTGAGTTTGGTTTAGTCCCCCTCAGCCTCCGAGGATGGTGGAGGAGAGGCCAATTAAGACAAGAAGGTCCGAGTCAAGGTGGCAAACTTGTGTTAGGAGTGCAAAGGGTGCTAGTTTTTGTCAGGTGGAGAGGATAAGGCCTGTGGTGAGGTCTAGTCCTTGTATTACTTCGGGCAGTCATAAGTGTGTTGGGGCAAGGCCTATTTTAAGTCCCAAAGCTAGTGTTAGTAAAATGATAGGGAGTGGGTGGTCCAGTTGTTTAATATCCCATTGTCCTATAAGTCATGCATTAGTAGAGGCGGCAAAGAGTAAAGTGGCAGCGCCGGTTGCTTGGACGAGGAAATATTTTGTGGTTGCTTCAATTGCTCGAGGATAACGATGTTGAGCCATTAAGGGCAAAATTGCTAAGGTGCTGATTTCTAGCCCTATTCAGGCCATAAACCAGTGAGAGCTTGCAAATGTGAGGGTTACTCCCAGACCGAGAGCGAGCAGCAGGGTGGTAAGAATGGTAGGGGCCATGTTTAACAAAGGAAGGATTTTAACCAACATGTTAGGGGTATGGGCCCAAGAGCTTGTTTAGCTTACTTTGCTAGGAAGTGGTGTAGTGGAAGCACTAAGAGTTTTGATCTCTTTGGGTGGGGTTCGAGCCCCCTCTTTCTAGGAAGCTGGAGGGAATCTAACCCCCATGTATCACTCTATCAAAGTGGTCCTGTTTCAGGCACAGCTCCATGTTTATAGATGTGGGGGAAGCCCGGCGAGTGCAATTGGAAGTGCGAGGTGTCAGATGACCAAGGCTAGGGTTAAAGGAAGGAAATTCTTTCAAATAAGGTGTATTAGTTGGTCGTATCGGAATCGGGGGTAGGAGGCTCGAACTCAAAGGAATAGAACAGAGAGTAGGGATGCTTTAACTATAATATTAATGGAGGTAATCTCTGGGATTGTTGGGATATGTGAGGCCCCTATGAAGAGGGTTGCAGAAAGGGTATTTATAAGCAGGATGTTTGCATACTCTGCTAAAAAAAATAGTGCGAAGGGGCCTCCTGCGTACTCTACGTTGAAGCCTGAGACTAGCTCAGATTCCCCTTCTGTTAGGTCGAAGGGGGCGCGGTTGGTTTCTGCTAGTGTAGAAATATACCATATTGCAGCTAGGGGTCACGCTGGTACAATTAATCAGATGCTTTCTTGGGCGGTATTAAACGTTTGTAGGGAAAACCCCCCTGCAAAAATAATAATGTTTAGGAGGATTAGTCCTAGGCTTACCTCGTATGAGATGGTTTGGGCTACTGCCCGAATGGCCCCAATGAGGGCGTATTTTGAGTTGGATGCTCACCCTGAGCCTAGGATTGAGTAGACTGCTAGGCTAGAGAGGGCTAGAATAAATAAGATGCCAAGGTTAAGGTTAACAACAGGGTATGGGAGGGGTATGGGGGACCAAAGTGTAAGGGCTAGTGTAAGTGCTAGCATAGGGGCCAGGAGAAATAGGACTGGGGAGGCAGTGGAAGGGCGGATGGGCTCTTTAATAAATAACTTAACTCCATCGGCGATAGGTTGTAAGAGTCCGTAGGGTCCTACAATGTTTGGGCCTTTTCGTAGTTGTATGTAGCCTAGCACTTTTCGTTCGAGCAGTGTGAGGAAGGCGACGGCTAGAAGTACGGGCACGATAAAGGCTAGGGGGTTGAGGGCGTGGGTTAGGAGTACTGTAATCATAGTTAGGGAGAGGATTTGAACCTCTGTGTAAAGGGCTTAGGTCTTTTGCAATTGCCTGACTCTGCCACCTTAACTCTCCTTTTTCTCGGGCTGTGTGGGTTATGTCCTCTTGTCTTTTTTAGTTGATGTCATTAGGTGGGGGTGGGGCGTGCTTTGGGTATGGGCCCCTTCTTTCCGGTCCTTTCGTACTAGAAAAGAACATATCATAGATAGAAACTGACCTGGATTGCTCCGGTCTGAACTCAGATCACGTAGGACTTTAATCGTTGAACAAACGAACCCTTAATAGCGGTTGCACCATTAGGATGTCCTGATCCAACATCGAGGTCGTAAGCCCCCTTGTCGATATGGGCTCTGAAAGGGGATTGCGCTGTTATCCCTGGGGTAACTCGGTTCGTTAATCGGCAAATAGAAGCCGGATCTTGAGGTCAGATGTTCTGTTGCTTAGAGCTGTTGCTCTTAGTTGTAGGGTAAGTAGTATTCCTGCTCCACGTGGGGGTTTTTTCTCTCCCCGTGGTCGCCCCAACCAAAGACATTAAATCAAGGCTTCACTAAGTTTCGTCCTTTGTTTAGGGGTCTTTAACATGAGTTGTCTTGATGTCTGAAGCTCCACGGGGTCTTCTCGTCTTATGTTCGCATCCCCGCTTCTGCACGGGGAAATCAATTTCATTGACTTAAAAGAGGAGACAGCTTGGCCCTCGTTTTGCCATTCATACTGGTCTCCATTTAAAGGACAAGTGATTGCGCTACCTTCGCACGGTTAAAATACCGCGGCCGTTGAACTGATGGTCACGGGGCAGGCGGGACCTCTTATGTTTTGCAAGAGGCGATGTTTTTGGTAAACAGGCGAGGCCGTGTGTTTGCCGAGTTCCTTCTCTTTTTTTTAGTCTTTCCTTAATTGCACACCTGTGTGGGGTTAACGGCTATTTGGTTGGGGGTTTTTCTTGTTTTCTGTTTATTGTTCAATGCCCGCTTTATTTGGGGCCGTTAATTTTCGGGGGGGGGTCCGTTCTGATTTACATGTGAGCCGGGAGAGGGGGGGTTTCTCTAATTACTCATATTAGCATGGTCGCCTCCATGGATGCATGGGGCGGCTCGGTAAAGTTAGGGGGGTGAGAGTGGGGATCGGGATATAGGGATAAAGTTATACCTGAGCTTTAACGCTTTCTGTACGGATGGCTGCTTTTAGGCCCACCAGAATATTTTTCCTTAAAGTTATTATGATCTTTACCCTCCTTAAAAAGTTGTGTCCGTTTCAAAGGGGCTGTACCTCCTTTGATTAACTCTCACGGTTTCTTAAATAAGATCAGGTGTCACATTAATTGTGGGGGAATAAAGAAGCCGTGAGGCTGAACTCCTATTCATTTCCCGGGCAACCAGCTATAACTAAGTTCGATAGGTTTATCACCTCTACTTGAAGATCTTCCCACTCTTTTGCCACAGAGACGGGTTTGCCCTATTATCAGGCTGTCTTGAAGTAGCTCACTTGGTTTCGGGTTAACAAACTAAAGTTCTCTTTGCTTGGGGCTCGCTGGCTAAATCATGATGCAAAAGGTACGAGCTTAAGTCTCTGCTTCTTTGGGCTTTGCTGAATTATTTCATTTTCTCTTTCAGCGTTCCCTTGCGGTACTTTCTCTATTGCTCCGTAAGTCTCTTTTCTGTCGCTCATACTTAGGGGGAAAAATGGTTTGTTTTACAGGTAAATTCTGTATATTTAGGGGTATTAATAGTGGTTTGTTGTTGTTGAAATGGGGGCTAGCTGTGAGGCATCAGGGCGATCCGACTTGCACGGATGACTTCTCGGTGTAAGGGAGATGCTTTATCTATCTAGGCTACACCCCGAGTTATTCCAAGTACACCTTCCGGTACACTTACCATGTTACGACTTGCCTCCCCTTGTGCCATTGTTGATCGTTAGTTGTCTTTGGTGGTAGGTTTAGGGGAGAGTGACGGGCGGTGTGTGCGCGCTTCAGAGCCAATTTCAGCGGGACGCTCTATTTCCTGCTTACTGCTAAATCCTCCTTCAGATGTGTGTTTCAACACATCATTCGTGTTCTTTATAATAAAGAATGTAGCCCATTTCTTCCCTTCCCATGCGCTACACCTCGACCTGACGTTTGGGGCTGTGCCGATTTTGCTTACTATTTTTCCGTCACAGGGTAAGCTTACGACGGCGGTATATAGGCGGTAAAAACAAGGAAAGGTGAGGTTGAACGGGGGTTATCGGTTCTAGAACAGGCTCCTCTAGGGGGGTCTAAAGCACCGCCAAGTCCTTTGGGTTTTAAGCTGATGCTCGTAGTACCCGGGCGGATAGCGAGCGTGGGGTGCTATCAATGTTTAGGGCTAGGCATAGTGGGGTATCTAATCCCAGTTTGTTTCCTAGCTTTCGTGGAGTCAGTAGGTTTAAAGTCACTTTCGTAGTTGGGCTTCGGCTAGCTTCATTAGCGTATAACAGCTTTGAATGCATTCGACTTTAGTGTGTGTTTGATCCTAACCACTCTTTACGCCGCAGTCTATCAGCTTGGGCCTCTCGTATAACCGCGGTGGCTGGCACGAGTTTTACCGGCCCTCTTAGCCTTAACTAAGTCAAGTTTTCACTCATGGCTTAATATTTATCACTGCTGAATTCCCGTGGGGGTGTGGCTAAGCAAGGCGTCGTGGGCTTAAAATGGGGTGTGCCTGATACCAGCTCCTTGTTCCCAGGCAGGGAACTGTTAGGGCATTCTCACAGGGGCGCGGATACTTGCATGTGTAAGTCTGGCTAAAGTTGATAGTAAAGTCAGGACTAAGCCTTTGTGCTTGCGGAGCTTTCTAGAACTCATCTTAACATCTTCAGCGTTATGCTTTAATTAAGCTACGCTAGC